TCATTTGAAAACTTCCATAATCCCTTCCCAAACCAAACATGAATCTTTCGATTCATTTGGCTCTCACGCTCAATTACTTGGTAAATTCTCATAGCTTATTTTATTAATGTAATGAGCCTATCCTCTCTTCTTTATTCATAGTCCAAAAAAGTAAAAAAAAAAAACGAATGTAATGCAAAACCAAAATATTTGGAGGACTCTTCTGACAAAATAAAAAAAAAATATGTAATTGTCAGCAAAATTGTTTCTTTTTTTTTTTCTTCAGTTCAAATCCAAAAGATTTTTCTTATTTATACATATACATTAAGGCATAGGTCGTCGATTCAGCATTAGATAAAAGGGGGAAAATGCTTATTTTTAGAATAAGCGGTTCAATTTATTTTATCAAGATGAGTGTCCTATATCGATAAAATATTCATTTGAAAACGATCTCTATATTAACATAGTGGTAGAAAGAGTACCGTGCTGTGTCTAGACTTCAAACGATTTGCTTTAACCATCTTAACAATCCCACATTATTGGTTGCTAGAGAATCAAAGTGGATTTGCCCATTAATCACGAAATGTGATGGTTCTTACATATAATTTATTAATTTCTTCAGAAGTAATTCGAAAGATCATGCACCTTTCTTTCCTAGTTATAACGGAAAAGGGTACAGCTGGTTGGATCCAGCCTATTCTTGAAATAAACAACTCACACACACTCCCTTTCCAAAAAAGATCAATACACCAATCACTACACTTAGATTTATTGGATTTGTTGCTAAAATATCGGTATTAAATCCGAAACTCCCAGCAGATGGCCAGTGGCCTAAAGAAACGAAAGAATCGGTTACATTTTTCATATAATCTCCTCTTATAGATAGACTAAAAAATCGACCAAAGTTCTTTTCCTATCACTTTGCCCCTCTTTTTTTATTTATTCTTTTTTTTTTTTTTTGAAATCGAGTCGAAAAATATTCGAGTTAGAATTTCTTTTATTTATAGTTATTTATTTATAGTTTTATAGTTATAAAGTATGAACTACCCCTTTCCTGTTTGAACACCACCCTAAAAGACTTTCCCCTGTACTACGAACGGGAAGGATGAAAGCGAATTGGTATACTAATTCCTCATCTGCAAATCATCCCTTCCCGTTCATAGGTTATTTTCTCAACGAATAAGTAATTATAGGAGTGAAATCTTGATCTAATTTGAAAAAGGCAAACGACAAGTCCACGGCAATAAAATAGGAAAAAATATGTATTTTTCCTATTTCTAAGATTAAACAAAAGGATTCGCAAATAAAAGTGCTAATGCTACAACCAATCCATAAATTGTTAAAGCTTCCATAAAAGCTAGACTAAGCAATAGAGTACCTCGTATCTTTCCCTCTGCCTCGGGCTGTCTTGCGATACCCTCTACGGCTTGACCCGCAGCAGTCCCTTGACCAACTCCGGGTCCGATAGAAGCAAGCCCTACGGCCAATCCAGCAGCAATAACGGAAGCAGCAGAAATCAGTGGATTCATGATAAGTTCCTCGTACCAACAAAAAGAAATGGTTAATGATACAATCAACCAATGAATTATGACTTAATTATTCGGATTAATCTAGTCGAAGTAACTAAGAACTTCGAATTTAAGTATTTAAGTAATAGTAATAATATTATTGAATTATCAGAACTACTTCGATATATCCTTTTTCGTTTCTATCCACAGAGTCTTCGCGAATCCATAGAATTCTCGTTTTTCCATTTCTTGTTTCCGAACTGTTATTTCAAAATTCTTTCATCTTTTCTTGATTTCATCTGTTTACTCAGGCAAGTCACAGTCGAAACGAGACGAAAGGACTTCTGTTAAAACCCCCCCCTACAGTAGTAGGGGAAATGAAATATATCTTTAATTCATATATAACTAGTCAATATCTAATATCACATATACATATCTTTCTTCCATAACGTAAACCATTAAATTCAATCAGATTCGAGAATCAATCTATTTTTTTAGGAATCCCATTTTTTGTTTTGTAAATTTTTTTCTTCCTTCCGTTTTCGTTATCATCATTCCAACCGAATACAATCTAATCTAAACGGGCAAATTAAATTGAAATTAATTAAGTCCTATTGTTGGATATAAATGTCATTATTTGATTGATCTAAGTTCATGCAATTTATTATTTAATTTATTAATATAATATTTTTTTTTGGTCAATTGTTGAATAAAATCAACTGTAAAGTAGAATTGGTTCTCCGGTTTTTTATTTACTCACACACCGTAAACATATATCTTATTGAAATTATGAATTGATGAATTAAGAAGATTGGCGGACCAATATAATATCAAAGTAAATATTCCTTGAATAAAAATACGATATTAAGTGGACGAAAAGGGGAATCTTAGAAAAAAAATCTTTTTTCTTTTAGATCTCTTTCCTTTTGTTTACAACTCTATAATAAGGAAATGTTTGATTTTTTTCCTATTGCTTTCTCTCGGATATAGAGTCCTGTATATTTCTATTCCTT